ACGCGCCTATGTAAATAACGAGTGTAATATACCCATACATTGTGTATATATTACATGATTATGTATAATATTGCATGTATGTATTTACCCATAGGGTATATTGACATGAGTAGTACATTATATGTATTATCAACATAAGTGGTTTCAACCCCTCATACATCAGCACAAATCCAAGGTTTACATTAAGCAAAAAAGGGACACAACCATATTTATTACTTAGACTTCAATTAATTGTTATAACAACATAACTTCAGCTAACACGAGCTCTGTCTCTATCCACCAACTCTAATCATCAGTTCTTCTTAATGTAGTAAGAACCGACCAACGATTTATCGATAGGCATACTATTAATGATGATCACGGACAAGTATCGAGAGTCGCATTTAGTGAACTATTTCTTGCATTTGGCTCCTATTTCAAGTACAATCCTTAAGAAACCCACTCACTGAAAGCCGAATGCCATGCATCTGGTTTAATGCGGTTAACCTTATTGCCCGTTACCCACCAAGCCGGGCGTTCTCTTATATGCATAGGGTTCTCTTTTTTTTTTTTTTCCTTTCAGCTTGCATCTCACAGTGCAGGCTAAGAAGAATTAATAAGGTTGAACTAAACTTTGAAGCAGAGAACTAATGATGAATGTTGTAATGATATTACATAAAGAATCACATATATGGATATCAAGTGCATAAGGTTAATTCTTTCCTCACAAAACACTATTGGAATCCCCGGCTTCTACGCGGCAAACCCCCCTACCCCCCTACGCTGGACGATCCTTGTTTTCCTGTCAAACCCCTAAACCAGGAAGTCTCGATTAGCGCTATATCTTTAAATTATACATTAATGAATCCAAATTGCACTTTAGAGCAATTTGGCACCGACAATGCTATCATATTGGCCATCTTTATAATTAAAGTATATATTAATGATTTTAATCTATTACAATTTTATATTAATATATTGCCATAACGGCATCCTATATTAAGATATACACTATATAAGCATCGCTGGCGTAGCTTAACTAAAGCATAACACTGAAGCTGTTAAGATGGACCCTAGAAAGTCCCGCGGGCACAAAGGCTTGGTCCTGACTTTACTATCAGCTTTAACTGAACTTACACATGCAAGTCTCCGCACTCCTGTGAGGATGCCCTTAATCCCCTGCCCGGGGACGAGGAGCCGGCATCAGGCACGCCTCAGCAGCCCAAGACGCCTTGCTAAGCCACACCCCCAAGGAAACTCAGCAGTGATAGATATTAAGCCATAAGCGAAAGCTTGACTTAGTTAAGGTTAAGAGGGCCGGTAAAACTCGTGCCAGCCACCGCGGTTATACGAGAGGCCCAAGTTGATAGTTACCGGCGTAAAGAGTGGTTATGGAATTATACTTAATAAAGCCGAACACCCCCTCAGCTGTCATACGCACCTGGGGGCACGAAGCTCCACTGCGAAAGCAGCTTTAATACCCCCTGAACCCACGACAGCTATGAAACAAACTGGGATTAGATACCCCACTATGCCTAGCCGTAAACTTTGATGGAAATATACAACTGACATCCGCCAGGGAACTACAAGCGCCAGCTTAAAACCCAAAGGACTTGGCGGTGCCTCAGACCCACCTAGAGGAGCCTGTTCTAGAACCGATAACCCCCGTTCAACCTCACCACCTCTTGTTTTCCCCGCCTATATACCACCGTCGTCAGCTTACCCTGTGAAGGTTATATAGTAAGCAAAATGGATATAACCCAAAACGTCAGGTCGAGGTGTAGCGCATGGGGTGGGAAGAAATGGGCTACATTCTCTAAAATAGAGCATTACGAACCACGCTGTGAAACCAGCGTCCGAAGGTGGATTTAGCAGTAAACAGAAAGCAGAGAGTTCTCTTGAAACTGGCTCTGAGGCGCGCACACACCGCCCGTCACTCTCCCCAAGTTCAATATTCCCTTCTAACTAAGAAGTTAACCGAACAAAGGGGAGGCAAGTCGTAACATGGTAAGTGTACCGGAAGGTGCGCTTGGAATAACCAGAGTGTAGCTAAGATAGAAAAGCACCTCCCTTACACCGAGAAGACATCCGTGCAAATCGGGTCACCCTGAGCTGACTAGCTAGCCAACACATTTGGTCTAACACCACAACATACATACCCCAACAAAACTTAGAATTAAGTCAACAAACCATTTTTCCCCCTTAGTATGGGCGACAGAAAAGGGAACATTGAGCAACAGAGAAAGTACCGCAAGGGAAAGCTGAAAGAGAACTGAAACAACCCATTTAAGCCTAGAAAAGCAGAGATTAAATCTCGTACCTTTTGCATCATGATTTAGCCAGCAAACCCGAGCAAAGAGAACTTTAGTTCTGGCCCCCGAAACTAGACGAGCTACTCCGGGACAGCCTATTATAGGGCCAACCCGTCTCTGTGGCAAAAGAGTGGGACGAGCCCCGAGTAGAGGTGATAAACCTATCGAGCCTAGTTATAGCTGGTTGCTTAGGAAATGAATAGAAGTTCAGCCCCCTGGCTTTCTTAAGACATAAAGGTAAAACTATCCTAGTCCCAGAGAAACCAAAGGAGTTAGTCAAAGGAGGTACAGCTCCTTTGAACAAGGACACAACCTTAACAGGCGGCTAAGGATCATAATTACTAAGGTAACCTGTTACAGTGGGCCTGAGAGCAGCCACCTGCATAGAAAGCGTTAAAGCTCAGACAGATATAAACCTCTTATTTTGATAAGAAATCCTACCCCCTAACCGTACTAAGCCATTCCATGCCCCCATGGAAGAGATTATGCTAGAATGAGTAATAAGAGGGTATAACCCTCTCCCAGCACATGTGTAAGTCGGACCGGACCCCCCACCGACAAATAACGAACCCAAATCAAGAGGGTAATGCAGGCCAGAAAGAACACCAAGAAAAGCCTACACCAATAAATCGTTAACCCCACACAGGAGTGCAAACAGGGAAAGACCCAAAGGAAGAGAAGGAACTCGGCAAACACAAGCCTCGCCTGTTTACCAAAAACATCGCCTCTTGCAAATCAAAAGATAAGAGGTCCCGCCTGCCCTGTGACTATGGGTTTAACGGCCGCGGTATTTTGACCGTGCGAAGGTAGCGCAATCACTTGTCTTTTAAATGAAGACCTGTATGAATGGCATCACGAGGGCTTAGCTGTCTCCTCTTCCAAGTCAATGAAATTGATCTGCCCGTGCAGAAGCGGACATAACGACATAAGACGAGAAGACCCTATGGAGCTTTAGACACCCGGCAGATCACGTCAAGTAACCTTGTTTTACCAAGTAAAAACGCAGTGACCCCTAGCCTATATGTCTTTGGTTGGGGCGACCGCGGGGGAAAATAAAGCCCCCATGTGGACTGGGGGCACTGCCCCCACAGCCAAGAGCTACTGCTCTAAGCACCAGAATTTCTGACCAAAAATGATCCGGCGAACGCCGATCAACGGACCGAGTTACCCTAGGGATAACAGCGCAATCCTCTCCCAGAGTCCCTATCGACGAGGGGGTTTACGACCTCGATGTTGGATCAGGACATCCTAATGGTGCAGCCGCTATTAAGGTTTCGTTTGTTCAACGATTAAAGTCCTACGTGATCTGAGTTCAGAACGGAGTAATCCAGGTCAGTTTCTATCTATGAAGTGATCTTCCCTAGTACGAAAGGACCGGAAAGAAGGGGCCCATGCTTGAGGCACGCCCCACCCCCACCTGATGAAGGCAACTAAAACAGACAAGGGAGCACATCAAAGTGTGCCTAAGAGAACGGCGCGCTAAGGTGGCAGAGCCCGGTAATTGCGAAAGGCCTAAGCCCTTTTTCTCAGAGGTTCAAACCCTCTCCTTAGCTATGATCACGACCCTAATTACCCACGTTCTTAATCCCCTTGCCTATGTCGTCCCCGTTCTTCTAGCAGTCGCCTTTCTTACCCTTCTTGAACGAAAAGTTTTAGGTTATATGCAACTGCGAAAAGGACCCAATATTGTTGGTCCCTATGGATTACTTCAACCAATCGCGGATGGCCTAAAGCTTTTCATTAAAGAACCAGTTCGACCCTCCACCTCTTCACCCTTTCTATTTCTCGCCACACCAATATTAGCCCTAACACTTGCACTTACCCTATGAGCCCCAATGCCTATTCCGTACCCAGTAACAGACTTAAACCTAGGTGTACTATTTGTACTCGCACTATCTAGCCTTGCCGTTTATTCTATCTTAGGCTCCGGATGGGCATCAAATTCAAAATATGCCTTAATTGGTGCTTTACGAGCTGTAGCACAAACTATTTCCTACGAAGTCAGTTTAGGATTAATTCTTCTTAGCGTGATTATTTTCACAGGTGGTTTTACACTCCAAACCTTCAACGTTGCCCAAGAGAGCATCTGATTAGTTGTACCAGCCTGGCCCCTTGCCGCTATATGATATATTTCAACCCTTGCCGAAACAAACCGTGCCCCATTTGACCTGACAGAGGGTGAATCCGAACTAGTCTCCGGCTTTAATGTAGAATATGCTGGAGGACCCTTCGCCCTCTTTTTCCTAGCTGAGTACGCCAATATTCTTCTCATGAACACACTCTCAGCTATCCTGTTCTTAGGAGCAACTCACATCCCAGCCTTGCCCGAACTGACGGCCGTAAACTTAATAACCAAAGCGGCTCTACTGTCCGTAGTATTTTTATGAGTACGGGCCTCCTACCCCCGATTCCGATACGACCAGCTCATACACTTAGTTTGAAAAAGTTTCCTCCCCATAACCCTGGCCTTAGTACTATGACACCTTGCACTTCCCATTGCACTCGCAGGTTTACCACCGCAGATTTAATACTGCAAGGAATTGTGCCTGAATGCTCAAGGACCACCTTGATAGCGTGGCTAATAGGGGTTCAAGTCCCCTCAATTCTAGAAAGAAGGGGCTCGAACCCATACTCAAGAGATCAAAACTCTTAGTGCTTCCACTACACCACCTTCTAGTAAGGTCAGCTAATTAAGCTTTTGGGCCCATACCCCAAATATGTTGGTTAAAATCCTTCCTTTACTAATGAACCCCTATGTACTCACCATTTTAATCTCTAGCCTAGGCCTAGGTACAACCCTCACCTTTGCTAGCTCCCACTGACTACTCGCATGAATAGGACTGGAAATTAATACCCTTGCCATTATTCCAATTATAGCACGACAACACCACCCCCGAGCAGTTGAAGCTACAACCAAGTATTTCCTCACACAGGCCACAGCTGCAGCTATAATTCTGTTTGCCAGCACCACCAACGCCTGATTAGTTGGAGAATGAGACATTCAGCAACTATCCCATCCCCTAGCAGCCACAACCGCTATAATAGCCCTTGCACTAAAACTAGGATTGGCACCAGTACATTTTTGATTGCCAGAGGTCCTTCAAGGACTTGAACTCACCACAGGACTTATCCTATCCACTTGACAGAAACTTGCACCATTTGCACTAATAATTCAGGTAGCACCAGCTATTGACCCCACCCTCCTAATTACACTAGGCCTCCTATCAACCCTTGTGGGAGGGTGAGGAGGACTTAACCAGACCCAGCTACGTAAAATTTTAGCATACTCTTCAATCGCCCACCTCGGGTGGATAATTCTGATTTTACAATTCGCGCCCTCCCTCACACTTCTCAGCCTGATACTTTACATTGTAATAACATCTTCAGCATTCCTCACACTGAAGACCAACCAGTCTTTAACCATTAATGCCCTTGCAACCTCGTGAACCAAAGCACCAACCCTGGCTGCACTCACCGTGCTTGTATTACTCTCCCTGGGTGGACTCCCCCCTCTTTCAGGGTTTATGCCAAAATGACTCATTTTACAAGAGTTAACAAAGCAAGGTCTACCACTAACTGCCACACTGGCCGCTATGACAGCCCTACTTAGCCTTTACTTCTACCTCCGACTTTGTTATGCTATAACCCTTACCATCTACCCTAACACCCTAGTTGCCACAGCCCCTTGACGACTTAGCTTTAACCATAACACCCTCCCACTTTCAGTTATAACTATTATAGCTTTAATACTACTTCCTCTCACCCCCGCTGTTAGTGCGATACTAACTTTATAAGGGCTTAGGATAGCATTAAGACCAAGAGCCTTCAAAGCTCTAAGCGGGAGTGAAAATCACCCAGCCCTTGTTAAGACTTGCGGGACTTTATCCCACATCTTCTGAATGCAACCCAGACACTTTAATTAAGCTAAAGCCTTTCTAGGTGGGAAGGCCTCGATCCTACAAAATCTTAGTTAACAGCTAAGCGCTCTATCCAGCGAGCATCCATCTACTTTCCCCCGCCACAGGGTGGCGAGGCGGGGGAAAGCCCCGGTAGGCTATTAGCCTACTTCTTCAGGTTTGCAATCTAACGTGTTGTACACCACAGGACTTGATAAGGAGAGGAATTAAACCTCTGTTCGTGGGGTTACAATCCACCGCTTAAATACTCAGCCACCTTACCTGTGGCAATCACACGATGATTTTTCTCAACCAACCACAAAGACATTGGCACCCTTTATTTAGTATTTGGTGCCTGAGCCGGAATAGTCGGCACAGCCCTAAGTCTCCTTATTCGAGCCGAACTAAGCCAGCCCGGAGCCCTTCTGGGTGATGATCAAATTTATAATGTGATCGTCACGGCCCATGCTTTCGTTATGATTTTCTTTATAGTCATGCCAATTATGATCGGCGGGTTCGGAAACTGATTAATTCCCCTTATGATTGGTGCCCCTGACATAGCCTTCCCCCGAATAAATAACATGAGCTTCTGACTACTCCCCCCATCCTTTCTTCTCCTTTTAGCCTCATCTGGGGTTGAAGCCGGGGCCGGAACAGGATGAACAGTATACCCCCCACTGGCCGGTAACCTAGCCCACGCAGGAGCCTCTGTAGATTTAACTATTTTCTCCCTTCACTTAGCTGGAATTTCTTCTATTTTGGGGGCCATTAATTTTATTACAACCATTATTAACATGAAACCCCCAGCGATTTCCCAATACCAAACCCCTCTTTTTGTGTGGGCTGTTCTGATTACCGCCGTCCTCTTACTACTCTCCCTACCAGTCCTTGCAGCGGGCATCACAATGTTACTCACAGACCGAAATCTTAATACTACTTTCTTTGACCCAGCAGGAGGAGGAGACCCAATCCTTTATCAACACCTATTTTGATTTTTTGGTCACCCAGAAGTTTATATTCTTATTCTTCCAGGCTTCGGCATAATTTCACACATCGTTGCGTACTACTCTGGCAAGAAAGAACCCTTTGGGTATATAGGCATGGTTTGAGCCATGATAGCCATCGGTCTCTTAGGCTTTATCGTTTGAGCCCACCACATGTTTACTGTCGGTATAGACGTTGACACTCGTGCCTACTTTACATCCGCCACTATAATCATCGCCATCCCGACCGGGGTAAAGGTGTTTAGCTGACTAGCTACCTTGCATGGTGGCTCAATTAAATGAGAGACACCACTTCTTTGGGCCCTTGGGTTTATTTTCCTCTTCACAGTAGGAGGACTAACCGGCATTGTCCTAGCAAACTCCTCATTAGATATCGTCCTTCACGATACTTACTATGTGGTTGCCCACTTCCACTACGTCTTATCTATAGGAGCTGTATTTGCCATCATGGGGGCCTTTGTTCACTGATTCCCTCTATTTACAGGGTTTACCCTTCACAGTACATGAACCAAAATTCACTTCGGAATTATGTTTGTGGGTGTAAATTTAACCTTTTTCCCACAGCACTTCCTAGGCCTGGCGGGAATACCACGACGTTACTCTGACTACCCAGACGCCTATACACTATGAAACACTGTTTCCTCAATTGGGTCCCTCATCTCCCTGGTAGCTGTAATTATGTTCCTATTTATCCTCTGGGAAGCCTTTGCTGCCAAACGGGAAGTCGCATCAATTGAACTGACTTCAACTAACGTAGAGTGACTACACGGATGCCCTCCACCTTACCACACATTTGAGGAACCAGCATTTGTACAAGTACAAGCAAATTAACGAGAAAGGGAGGAATTGAACCCCCATGTGCTGGTTTCAAGCCAACCACATAACCACTCTGCCACTTTCTTCCATAAGACACTAGTAAAACTAGTCTATTACACTGCCTTGTCAAGGCAGAATTGTGGGTTAAAACCCCGCGTGTCTTGAGCATTTTGCTTTAATGGCACATCCCTCACAACTAGGATTCCAAGACGCGGCCTCACCTGTTATAGAAGAACTTCTTCATTTCCACGACCACGCTCTTATGATTGTTCTTCTTATTAGCACTTTAGTGCTTTATATCATCGTAGCAATAGTCTCTACTAAACTCACCAACAAATATATCCTTGATTCTCAAGAAATTGAAATCGTTTGAACTATCCTCCCAGCAGTAATCCTCATTCTTATTGCCCTCCCCTCCCTTCGAATTCTCTACCTTATAGACGAGATTAATGATCCTCACCTCACCATCAAAGCTATAGGCCACCAGTGATACTGAAGCTACGAATATACCGATTATGAAGACCTCGGATTTGACTCCTACATAGTCCCCACTCAAGATCTAATCCCTGGACAGTTTCGCCTCCTAGAAGCAGACCACCGAATAGTAGTCCCTGTTGAGTCTCCAATCCGAGTCCTCGTCTCAGCTGAAGATGTTCTTCACTCCTGAGCTGTCCCTTCTTTAGGTGTTAAAATAGACGCAGTCCCCGGACGACTAAACCAAACAGCCTTTATTGCCTCTCGACCTGGAGTATTCTACGGACAATGTTCCGAGATTTGTGGGGCTAACCACAGCTTCATACCCATCGTTGTTGAAGCGGTACCCCTAGAACACTTTGAGAAGTGATCCACTATAATACTTGAAGATGCCTCACTAAGAAGCTAAATCGGGAATAGCGTTAGCCTTTTAAGCTAAAGACTGGTGGTCCCCAACCACCCCTAGTGACATGCCCCAACTCAACCCTGCCCCCTGATTTGCCATTCTGGTATTCTCGTGACTGGTTTTCTTAACTGTTATTCCCCCAAAAGTCCTCGGCCACACCTTCACAAATGAGCCTACTTCACAAAGCACTGAAAAAGCTAAACCTGAGCCCTGAAACTGACCATGACACTAAGCTTCTTTGACCAATTTATAAGCCCGACATATATGGGTATCCCACTTATTGCTGTCGCATTAACTCTTCCATGAATTCTCTTCCCTACACCATCTGCCCGATGACTAAACAACCGCCTTATTACGCTTCAAGGATGATTTATTAACCGGTTTACCCAGCAACTTCTTCTGCCCTTAAACCTCGGTGGACATAAATGAGCAGTTCTACTAACCTCCTTAATATTGTTCCTTATTACCCTAAATATGTTGGGTCTACTCCCATATACATTTACCCCCACCACACAACTTTCTCTTAATATAGGCCTTGCAGTACCCCTATGACTCGCAACAGTAATTATTGGAATGCGGAATCAACCCACCGCTGCCCTAGGTCACCTCTTACCTGAAGGAACTCCTGTACCCCTAATTCCTGTTTTAATCATCATCGAGACAATTAGCCTCTTTATCCGACCCCTTGCCCTAGGCGTACGACTAACAGCCAACCTCACAGCTGGACACCTTCTAATTCAACTGATCGCAACAGCAGCTTTCGTACTACTACCCCTTATGCCAACGGTTGCAATCCTAACTGCCCTAGTCTTATTTTTACTTACCCTCCTTGAAATTGCTGTTGCTATAATTCAAGCCTACGTATTTGTCCTCCTATTAAGCCTTTACCTACAAGAAAACGTTTAATGGCACACCAAGCACACGCATACCACATGGTTGACCCAAGCCCCTGACCACTCACCGGCGCAATTGCCGCCCTTTTACTTACATCAGGCACTGCAGTCTGATTCCACTTCCACTCGCTCACACTTCTTACTATGGGCAATATTCTACTTCTTCTCACCATATATCAATGGTGACGAGATATTATCCGAGAGGGTACCTTCCAAGGGCACCACACCCCACCTGTTCAGAAAGGATTACGCTACGGTATAATTTTATTCATTACATCTGAGGTATTCTTTTTCTTGGGTTTCTTCTGAGCCTTTTACCACGCTAGCCTTGCCCCTACTCCTGAACTAGGGGGCTGCTGACCTCCCACAGGCATTACACCCCTTGACCCATTTGAGGTACCACTTCTTAATACGGCAGTCCTACTAGCATCTGGTGTCACTGTTACATGAGCACATCACAGCATTATGGAAGGCGAACGAAAACAAGCTATTCAATCTCTTACTCTCACTATTTTACTGGGGTTCTACTTCACCTTTCTTCAGGGCATAGAATACTACGAAGCACCCTTTACAATCGCTGACGGTGTATACGGCTCTACTTTCTTTGTTGCCACAGGATTTCACGGCCTACATGTAATTATTGGCTCCACCTTCTTAGCAGTTTGCTTACTCCGACAAATCCAATATCACTTCACATCCGAACACCACTTTGGCTTTGAAGCTGCCGCCTGATATTGACACTTTGTAGACGTCGTATGACTATTCCTCTACGTCTCTATTTACTGATGAGGCTCATAATCTTTCTAGTATTAACGCGTATAAGTGACTTCCAATCACCCGGTCTTGGTTAAAACCCAAGGAAAGATAATGAATTTAATCACAACCATCATTACTATTACCATTCTTCTATCCGCAGTACTAGCAACTGTTTCTTTCTGGTTACCACAAATTACGCCAGACGCAGAAAAACTGTCCCCCTATGAATGTGGATTTGACCCGCTAGGCTCTGCCCGACTACCATTTTCCCTCCGATTTTTTCTAGTCGCTATTTTGTTTCTTTTATTTGACCTGGAAATTGCCCTTCTCCTCCCCCTCCCCTGGGGTGATCAGCTGACCACACCAACCCTGACTCTTGCCTGATCTGCCGCCGTACTTGCCCTACTCACTCTTGGTTTAATTTATGAGTGAACCCAAGGGGGATTAGAATGAGCTGAATAGGCAGTTAGTCCAAAACAAGACCCTTGATTTCGGCTCAAAAGACCATGGTTTAAGTCCATGACCGCCTTATGACACCAGTACACTTCAGCTTTACCTCAGCCTTTATTCTGGGGCTTATAGGACTCGCATTTCACCGCACCCACCTTCTCTCGGCCCTTCTTTGCCTAGAGGGAATAATACTCTCTTTATTTATTGCACTATCCCTATGAGCCCTTCAGATGGAGGCAACCGGCTATTCAGTAGCCCCTATGCTATTATTAGCCTTTTCAGCTTGTGAAGCCAGCGCAGGCCTGGCTCTTCTGGTAGCAACTGCACGAACACATGGAACCGACCGACTTCAAAGCCTAAATCTACTTCAATGTTAAAAATCCTTATCCCAACACTAATGCTATTCCCAACAATCTGGCTAGGCCCTGCAAAATGACTATGGACAACATCAATTGCCCAAAGTTTAATTATTGCCTTAGCAAGTTTGTCCTGATTAAAATGATCATCAGAGACCGGATGATCCTCATCTAATCTTTATTTGGCAACAGACCCACTATCAACACCATTATTAGTATTAACCTGCTGGTTACTCCCCCTTATGATTCTTGCCAGTCAGAACCACATCTCACCCGAACCTCTTAATCGCCAACGTATATATATCACTCTCTTGGTATCACTCCAAACATTTTTAATTTTAGCATTCGGTGCTACGGAAATCATTATATTTTATATCATATTTGAAGCTACACTACTCCCGACACTAATTCTCATTACTCGCTGAGGTAATCAAACTGAGCGCCTTAATGCTGGCACCTACTTCTTATTCTACACCTTAGCCGGTTCTCTTCCACTTCTTGTAGCTCTTCTACTCCTACAAAATGATAACGGAACACTATCAATATTAACACTGCAGTATTCAAAACCCTTAAACCTTTTAACATGGGGCGATAAGTTATGATGAGCTGCCTGCCTATTGGCTTTCCTTGTAAAAATACCACTATATGGTGTTCACCTCTGACTGCCTAAAGCTCATGTAGAAGCCCCAATTGCAGGGTCTATAGTCCTAGCGGCTGTACTTCTTAAACTTGGGGGTTACGGAATGATACGTATGATGGTAATACTAGACCCCCTCACCAAAGAACTAGCATACCCCTTTATTGCCTTAGCCCTTTGGGGTATCATCATAACGGGGTCAATTTGCCTCCGTCAGACAGACCTAAAATCACTAATCGCATATTCTTCAGTTGGACACATGGGGCTAGTTGCAGGGGGAATTTTAATTCAAACACCCTGAGGATTTACGGGTGCAATTATCCTTATGATCGCACACGGACTTGCCTCCTCAGCACTATTCTGCCTAGCTAATACCAGCTACGAACGCACACATAGTCGAACCATGCTTCTAGCACGAGGCATACAAATAGTCCTCCCCTTAATGACCACCTGATGATTTGTAGCCAGCTTAGCCAATCTAGCACTACCACCTCTACCAAACCTAATAGGCGAACTAATGATTATTACTTCCATGTTCAATTGATCATATTGAACACTGCTACTTACAGGTGTAGGCACACTTATTACAGCCAGCTACTCCTTATACCTATTCCTAATAACACAACGGGGGCCTCTACCCTCCCATATTATTGCCCTTGAACCATCCCACACCCGAGAACACCTGCTTATTACCCTTCACCTTATCCCCATTATACTACTCATCCTTAAACCAGAGCTGATATGAGGCTGATGTTTCTGTAGATATAGTTTAAACAAGACATTAGATTGTGATTCTAAAAATAGAGGTTAGACCCCTCTTATCCACCGAGAGAAGTCCGTTCGACAGTAGGGACTGCTAATCTTCTGCCCCCTCGGTTAAACTCCGTGGTTCACTCGAGCTTCTAAAGGATAACAGCTCATCCGTTGGTCTTAGGAACCAAAGACTCTTGGTGCAAATCCAAGTAGCAGCTATGCACCCAACTACACTAATCTTAAGCTCGACCTTATTAATGATCTTCGCACTTCTTATCTACCCCCTTATAACCACCCTTAATTCAACCCCTCGTCAAGAGAACTGAGCCCTTACCCATGTAAAAACCGCCGTTAAGATGGCTTTTATAGTTAGCCTAATCCCCCTATTCATTTTTTTAGATCAGGGGACCGAAACAATCGTTACTAACTGACAATGGATAAATACCTCAACCTTTGATGTAAACCTTAGCTTTAAGTTTGATCACTATTCTATTATCTTTACCCCCATTGCCCTTTATGTAACTTGATCTATTCTTGAGTTTGCATCATGGTATATGCATGCCGACCCTAACATAAACCGATTCTTTAAGTATCTTTTACTTTTTCTAGTAGCCATGATTGTATTAGTAACTGCCAACAACATGTTCCAATTGTTCATCGGATGAGAGGGTGTGGGCATTATATCATTTCTACTCATTGGATGGTGGTACGGCCGAGCAGATGCCAATACAGCTGCTATACAAGCCGTAGTGTACAACCGGGTTGGGGATATTGGACTCATCCTAAGTATAGCCTGATTTGCAACAAACCTCAACTCATGAGAAATTCAACAAATATTCGCCTCCTCAAAGGACCTTGACCTCACAATACCACTCATAGGTCTTATTTTAGCCGCCACCGGCAAATCAGCACAATTTGGACTTCATCCATGACTCCCTTCCGCGATGGAAGGCCCTACGCCGGTATCTGCCCTACTACACTCTAGCACTATAGTTGTTGCAGGAATTTTCCTGCTGATCCGACTGCACCCCCTAATGGAAAATAACCAAACAGCCCTTACCACCTGTCTATGCCTCGGGGCTCTCACTACACTATTCACCGCTACTTGCGCATTAACACAAAACGATATTAAAAAAATCGTCGCATTCTCCACATCTAGCCAACTGGGATTAATGATGGTCACCATTGGACTTAATCAACCACAATTAGCCTTCCTTCACATTTGTACACACGCATTTTTTAAAGCTATACTGTTCCTCTGCTCCGGGTCAATTATTCACAGCCTTAACGATGAACAGGACATCCGAAAAATAGGTGGTATACATAACCTAACACCCTTCACTTCTTCCTGCCTCACAATTGGAAGCTTAGCACTTACCGGCACCCCTTTCCTAGCAGGGTTCTTTTCTAAAGATGCCATTATTGAGGCCTTAAATACATCACACCTTAACGCCTGAGCCCTCACACTTACCTTACTAGCCACCTCCTTCACTGCTGTATATAGCCTACGTGTCGTATTTTTCGTCTCCATAGGACATCCTCGATTTACAGCTCTATCTCCCATCAACGAGAACAACCCCGCTGTTATTAACCCAATTAAACGATTGGCCTGAGGCAGCATTGTCGCAGGACTTTTAATTACATCAAACTTCCTGCCTTCCAAAACCCCTGTAATAACTATACCCCTCCCCCTTAAATTAGCTGCCCTCCTGGTCACCATCCTGGGCCTTCTGGTTGCATTAGAACTAGCATCACTAACTAACAAACAATTTAAAACAACCCCTAACCTTGTCCTTCATAATTTTTCTAACATACTAGGGTTTTTTCCAACCATTATCCACCGATTAACCCCTAAAATCAACTTAACTCTAGGACAAGCTATTGCTAGCCAACTAGTCGACCAGACATGGTTTGAGAAAGTCGGACCAAAAAGCATTATTTCTACACATCTCCCTATGATTACTGCAACAAGCAACATCCAGCAGGGTATAATTAAGACTTACCTCACTCTCTTTTTCCTTTCGACAGCACTGGCCCTTCTACTAACCCTCACCTAAACTGCTCGAAGAGCTCCCCGACTTAAACCCCGAGTTAGCTCTAACACTACAAAAAGTGTTAACAAAAGTACCCAGGCACATACAACCAATATCCCACCACCTGAAGAATATATAAAAGCCACACCACTTGTATCACCCCGCAGCACAGAAAACTCCTTAAATTCATCCACTGCCACCCACGAAGTCTCATATCATCCACCCCAGAACCAACCTGCAACCAACACCACCCCCACCACATATGCCATAACGTATCCTAAGACGGAACGATCCCCCCAAGACTCAGGGAAAGGCTCAGCTGCTAAAGCAGCCGAGTACGCAAACACCACAAGCATTCCCCCCAAATAAATCAAAAACAACACTAGAGATAAAAAAGACCCCCCGTGCCCCACCAAGACCCCACACCCCACACCCGCTGCTACAACCAAACCTAAAGCAGCAAAGTACGGAGCAGGGTTAGATGCAACAGCCACAAGCCCCAAAACCAGCCCTAAAAGAAATAAAGACACAAGATAAGTCATGATTCCTGCTCGGACTCTAACCGAAACTAATGACTTGAAAAACCACCGTTGTAATTCAACTACAAGAACCATAATGGCCAACCTCCGAAAAACCCACCCACTCCTAAAAATTGCTAATGACGCACTAGTCGACCTTCCAGCCCCTTCAAACATCTCAGTATGATGAAACTTTGGATCACTATTAGGCCTGTGCCTAGCTACCCAAATCCTCACCGGACTATTTTTAGCTATACACTACACCTCTGATATTTCAACAGCTTTTTCCTCTGTGTGCCACATCTGCCGAGATGTTAGTTACGGATGACTCATTCGAAACATCCACGCTAACGGAGCATCTTTCTTTTTCATTTGCATTTATATACACATCGCCCGAGGACTATACTACGGCTCATACCTCTATAAAGAAACCTGAAATATCGGAGTCGTTCTACTTCTACTAACGATAATAACAGCCTTCGTGGGCTATGTCCTACCATGGGGACAAATATCTTTCTGAGGGGCAACCGTAATTACAAACCTTTTATCAGCTGTTCCTTATGTAGGGGGTGCCCTAGTACAATGAATTTGAGGGGGGTTCTCCGTAGATAACGCCACTTTAACACGATTCTTTGCCTTCCACTTCCTATTCCCCTTTGTAATTGCAGCTGCCACAGTCCTGCACCTTCTTTTCCTTCATGAAACAGGGTCCAATAACCCAGCGGGGATTAACTCCGATGCCGATAAAATCTCATTTCACCCTTACTTCTCATATAAAGACCTGCTTGGATTTGTAGCCATGCTACTAGGTCTGACATCCCTAGCCCTGTTTGCACCCAATCTTCTAGGGGACCCAGACAATTTTACACCAGCTAACCCCCTAGTCACCCCTCCACACATTAAGCCTGAGTGATACTTTTTGTTTGCCTACGCAATCCTTCGCTCAATCCCCAATAAACTAGGAGGAGTTCTTGCCCTACTATTCTCTATCCTGGTCCTAATAGTGGTACCCATCCTTCACACCTCTAAACAACGAGGCCTAACTTTCCGACCACTCACCCAATTCTTGTTCTGAACCCTAGTAGCTGACATACTCATCCTCACCTGAATTGGAGGCATACCCGTAGAACACCCATTTATTATCATCGGACAAGTTGCCTCTGTAATCTACTTCACCATCTTCCTTGTTTTGGCCCCGCTAGCCGGCTGAGCCGAGAACAAAGCCCTAGAATGAGCATGCCCTAGTAGCTCAGTGTAAGAGCGCCGGTCTTGTAATCCGGAGGTCGGAGGTTAAAACCCTCCCTAGTGCTCAGAGAGAGGAGATTTTAACTCCCACCCTTAACTCCCAAAGCTAAGATTCTAAGTTAAACTACCCTCTG